AGTTTTCTTTTAGTTCAAAATGGTCAATATGTGGAATCAGAACAAGTGATCGCCGAGATTCGCGCGGGAACATCCACTTTGAATTTTAAAGAAAGAGCTCGAAAACATATTTATTCTGATTCAGAGGGAGAAATCCACTGGAGTACCGACGTGTACCATGCACCTGAATATACATATGGTAATGTTCATCTCTTACCAAAAACAAGCCATTTATGGATATTATCGGGGGATCCGTGCAGATCTAATATAGTGCCTTTTTCCCCCCACAGGGATCAAGATCAAATGAATGTTCATTCTCTTCCTGTCGAACAGAGATATATTTCTGGCCTCTCAGTGACTAATGATCGAGTGAGACACAAATTGTTTAGTTCGGATCCTTTCGGTAAAAAAGTGGATAGAGGTTTTTATTATTCAAGACCAGATCGAATCATATCCAATGGTCATTGGAATTTCATATACCCTGCCATTCTCTACGAGAATTCTTATTTATTGGGGAAGAGGCGAAGAAATAGATTCATACTCCCATTCCAATATGATCAAGAACGAGAGAAAGAACTAATGTCCTGTTCTGGTATCTCGATTGAAATACTCATAACTGGTATTTTACGTAAAAAGAGTATTCTTGCTTATTTCGACGATCCCCAATACAGAAGAAGCAACTCAGGAATTACTAAATATGGTACCATAGAGGTGGATTTCATCCTAAAAAAAGAAGATTTGATTGAATATCGAGGAGCAAAAGAATTTAGGCCGAAATACCAAATGAAAGTAGATCGCTTTTTTTTCATTCCCGAAGAAGTGCATATTTTACCCGGATCTTCGTCCATAATGGTACGGAACAATAGTATCATTGGAGTAGGTACACGAATAGCTTTAAATACAAGAAGCCGAGTAGGTGGATTGGTCCGAGTGGAGAGGAAAAAGAAAAAGATTGAACTGAAAATATTTTCTGGAGATATCCATTTTCCCGGAGAAACAGATAAAATCTCTCGGCATAACGGCATCTTGGTACCACCAGAAACGGGAGAAAAAAATTCTAAGGACTCAAAAAAATTGAAAAATTGGATCTATGTCCAACGGATTACACCCATCAAGAAAAAGTATTTTGTTTCGGTTCGGCCTGTAGTCACATATGAAATAGCCGATGGCATAAATTTAGCAACGCTTTTCCCCCAGGATCCGTTGCAGGAAAGAGATAATGTGCAACTCCGAGTTGTCAATTATATTCTTTATGGAAACGGCAAACCCATTCGAGGAATCTCTCACACAAATAGTCAATTAGTTCGAACTTGTTTAGTATTGAATTGGGACCAAGGACGAAATGGTTCTATAGAAGAAGTCCATGCTTCCCTTGTTGAAGTAAGGAAAAATGATCTGATTCGAAATTTCATAAGAATTGACTTAGTTAAGTCCCCTATTTTGTATACCGAAAAAAGGAATGATAGGGGAGGTTCGGGATTGAATCTCGATAATGGATCAGATCGCACCAATATTAATCCTTTTTACTCCAAGGCGAAGATTCAATCACTTACCCAACATCAAGGGACTATTCATATGTTGCTGAATAAAAATAAGCAATGCCAATCTTTTCTAATTTTGTCATCATCTAATTGTTCTCGAATTGGTCCATTCAATGGTTCCAAATCTCTCAGTGTGAGAAAAAAATCAATTAAAGAAGATTCCACGATTGCTATTAGCAATTTGTTAGGACCCCTGGGTACTGTATCTAAAATTGCGAATTTTTATTCATCTTACTGCTTAATAACTTATAATCAGATCTTCTTAAATAAATATTTGCGACTTGAGAATTTAAAACAGCCTTTCAGGGCTATTCAATATTATTTAATAGATGAAAATGGGGGAATTTACAATCGCGATCCATGTAGTAACATCATTTTTAATCCATTCGATTTAAATTGGTGCTTTCTCCATCACAATTATTGTGAGAAGACATCCACAACAATTAGCCTTGGGCAGTTTATTTGTGAAAATGTATGTATATCAAAATATGGACCGCGCATAAAATCCGGTCAAGTTATAATTGTTCATGTTGACTCCTTAGTAAGAAGATCGGCTAAGCCTCATTTGGCCACTCCGGGAGCAACCGTTCATGGCCATTATGGAGAAATTCTTTATGAAGGAGATACATTAGTTACATTTATATATGAAAAATCGAGATCGGGTGATATAACGCAGGGTCTTCCAAAAGTGGAACAGGTGTTAGAAGTGCGTTCAATTCATTCAATATCGATGAACTTGGAGAAGAGGGTTGAAGGTTGGAACGCACATATAACAAAAATTATTGGAAATCCTTGGGGATTTTTAGTTGGAGCTGAGCTAACCATAGCGCAAAGTCGTATTTCTTTGGTTAATAAGATCCAAAAGGTTTATCGATCCCAGGGGGTGCAGATCCATAATAGGCATATAGAGATTATTGTACGTCAAATAACATCAAAAGTGTTAGTTTCAGAAGATGGAATGTCTAATGTTTTTTCCCCCGGAGAACTAATCGGATTGTTGCGAGCGGAACGCACAGGGCGCGCTTTAGAAGAAGCAATCTGTTACCGAGCCATTTTATTGGGAATAACGAAGGCATCTCTGAATACTCAAAGTTTCATATCTGAAGCGAGTTTTCAAGAAACCGCCCGAGTTTTGGCAAAAGCCGCTCTACGAGGTCGTATTGATTGGTTGAAAGGCCTGAAAGAGAATGTTGTTCTGGGGGGTATGATACCTGTTGGTACCGCATTTAAAGGATTAGTGCATCGTTCTAGGCAACACAACAACATTCCTTTGGAAATAAAAAAGAAGAATCTATTCGAGGGGAAAATAAGAGATATTTTTTTCCACCACAGAGAATTATTGGGTTTTTGCATACAAAAGACTTTCCATGATACAGCAGAACAATCATTTACAGGATTTAATGATTCCTAATAAGAGCATATTCATTCTTTTCTTTTAACTTTTAACTATATATATATGGTATGTATGATATGGTATGTATGGTCCAGTCATTTGATTTGTTAATAAAGATAATAACAAATAGAAAGTAATTAATGACTTGGACCGTGTATCAACGGCCAATCCCTGGCAGAAGGTTCCGTCGGAACAATTATTTATTTCAAGGTACCTTGTTTCTTAACAAAAAAAAAGGGAAAGTGTGGGGGGAAATGACAAGAAGATACTGGAACATCAATTTAGAAGAGATGATGGAAGCGGGAGTGCATTTTGGTCATGGTACTAGGAAATGGAATCCTAGAATGGCACCTTACATCTCCGCAAAGCGTAAAGGTATTCATATTACAAATCTTACTAGAACGGCTCGTTTTTTGTCAGCAGCTTGTGATTTAGTTTTTGATGCAGCAAGTAGGGGAAAGCACTTTTTAATAGTTGGTACCAAAAGTAAAGCTGCGGATTCAGTAGCAGCAGCTGCAATAAGGGTTCGGTGTCATTATGTTAATAAAAAATGGCTCGGGGGTATGTTAACAAATTGGTCTACTACAGAAACGAGACTTCATAAATTCAGGGACTTGAGAGCGGAGGCGGGGAAACTCAAACGTCTCCCGAAAAGAGACGCAGCAATGTTGAAGAGACAATTATCTCACTTGCAAACATATCTGGGTGGGATCAAATATATGACGGAGTTACCCGATATTGTAATCATCGTTGATCAGCAAGAAGAATATACGGCTCTTCGAGAATGTCTCACTTTGGGTATTCCGACGATTTGTTTAATCGATACAAATTGTGACCCGGATCTCGCAGATATTTCGATTCCAGCCAACGATGACGCTATAGCTTCAATCCGATTGATTCTTAACAAATTAGTATCCGCAATTTGTGAGGGTCGTTCTAGCTATATAAGAAATCATTGATTAATAATAAGATTAAGGTAAGTCAATAACTTTTTGAACTCTATAGATTGATTGAATCGGTTACCATTCCTGAATCTCAAAAAAGAGATAAAAATGGATGGGGATATTCTGTGATTCCTTGGCACCTGAAATATGCGATTAAAGTCAAAGTGGGCGAGTCGAGAAAGAGATGGTTGAATCAAAATAATTAGAATTCCTTTTTTAGTTCTATTTCTGTCAGAGGGTAATATGAATTTTATACTATGTTCCATAAGCACACTAAGGGATATATATGATATATCTGGTGTGGAAGTGGGCCAACATTTATATTGGCAAATAGGGGGTTTCCAAGTCCACGCCCAAGTACTTATTACTTCTTGGGTCGTAATTGCTATCTTATTAGGTTCAGCCGCTATAGCTGTTCGGAATCCACAAACCGTTCCAACCGACGGTCAGAATTTTTTCGAATATGTCCTTGAATTCATTCGAGACCTGAGCAAAACTCAGATTGGAGAAGATTATGGCCCCTGGGTTCCTTTTATTGGAACTATGTTTCTATTTATTTTTGTTTCTAACTGGTCGGGTGCTCTTTTACCTTGGAAAATCATACAGTTACCTCATGGAGAGTTAGCAGCACCTACGAATGATATAAATACTACTGTTGCTTTAGCTTTACCCACATCAGTGGCATATTTCTATGCAGGTCTTACCAAAAAAGGGTTGGGTTATTTCGGTAAATACATTCAACCAACTCCAATACTTTTACCAATTAACATCCTAGAAGATTTCACAAAACCTTTATCGCTTAGTTTTCGACTTTTCGGGAATATATTGGCTGATGAATTAGTAGTTGTTGTTCTTGTTTCTTTAGTACCTTCAGTAGTTCCTATACCTGTCATGTTCCTTGGATTATTCACAAGCGGGATTCAAGCTCTTATTTTTTCAACCTTAGCCGCGGCTTATATAGGTGAATCCATGGAGGGTCATCATTGACTAGCTTTCGAAAAAAAAAGCTTATCCCAACTCTCGAGTGTCTCAAGATAATCTACTGGGGGAACACAATATATCCAAACGAGACATGTATGGTCTAAAGTAGGAACAAAAAAGATGTACGATATTTGGGTTGGGAATTGTAAAAAAAAAGGAAAGAGATCTAAAAGATCTTTTTCCTAAGATTGACTTTATGGTCCATTTATGTTATGTCTCTCTAATCAATATTCTATGATATGATCATATTTGTTCAGTCAATTACTCTATTTTATTTTCATAATTTGACTAAGAATTGTTATCTTATCTGTCTCCGACATGCGCCTAAAACAAAAAGAGTATGTTCTATAGAAAGAATAATTCCATTCGATTTGATTCAATTTGATTCAACGATTGATCAAAGTTGTCATTAATTGCAATAAAATCTTTATACGTAATGATTCGGGCTGACGATCCCATCTATTTATATTCATGCAGGGGTCGCGATAATGATAAGTAAAAGGAAGAGAAGAGTTTACAAGCAAATAAGATTCATAAAAAAGTCGATTAGGGGGTCGTGCTGAGCTAGGTATGGATATATATGTGTAGTGTAATGGCTATAAGCCAATTCCTGTGTATGTTTCGAAGCATGATTCTATTCTTCGACTAGAATCCGATTCAACAGCATAAAGAATGGTTTACGTTATGCAAGAAACACATGTATATGTGATATTAGATATTCATTAATTATCTATATATGGACTATACATACAAATAAAATAATAGAAATATATATTAATATTCTATTTTTTATTTATTATATTATTATATTAATATTATTATATTATTTATTTTATATATATTATATATAATATATATATATATCTTTCCTACTACTGAATTTGAATTCAATAGGAGTTCTTCCGTTTTATCTGTGACTGGGGATTGAATGAATAAACAATAAACAGATGAGGTCAAGCATATAGAGGAGAACAGAACGTGCCAAGAATAAAAAGAGTGGCTTAGACCAAAGAAATGGAATAACTAGAACCTTTTGGATTTACAAAGACTACACGGTAGAAATTATAAAGGAGATATTGAAGTCGTTCTGCTGATTCAGGGATATCATTACCTCAATTCACTTTTGAGTTCTTAGTTACTTCGGGCGGATGGGTCTTAATGATGAAATAATAAATAATAATTCATTGGTTGATTGTATCATTAACCATTTCTTTATTTTGGTGTGAGGAGCTTACCATGAATCCACTGATTTCTGCCGCTTCTGTTATTGCTGCTGGGTTGGCCGTAGGGCTTGCTTCTATTGGACCTGGGGTTGGCCAAGGTACTGCTGCGGGCCAAGCCGTAGAAGGTATCGCGAGACAACCAGAAGCAGAGGGTAAAATACGAGGTACTTTATTGCTTAGTCTGGCTTTTATGGAAGCTTTAACAATTTATGGGCTAGTCGTGGCATTAGCGCTTTTATTTGCGAATCCTTTTGTTTAATCTCATAAATATTTTAAATACGTCCTAATTTTCTTATTTTATTTTTTTGCTGTGTACCTGTCTCTTGCTTCTTAGAATTAGATCAACACTTCACCCCTATCATCTAATCACTTGTTGGTCTAATCACTTGTTCGTTGAAACAATACCCCGGGGAAGGACTAATTTGAGGATGAGGAATTAGCGAATCCACTCGCTTTCTTCCTTCCCGCCTTTAATGGAAGGGGAACCCCCCCCCCCCTTTTTTTTTATTAGTTTGACTTTTATTTTATTAGATTAGGATGGAGCAAACATGAGGCCTGGGGTCTAGGGCCAATAAGTGTCTTATTGAGAACTTCTATAATCCATAATATAATATTAATATAATAAATAAAAAAAAAATTAGAATAGATTAAATTTCTTTATTTAAATTTTAAATAAGGAAATTAAGAAAAAAAAAAAAGAGATCAATCAAACAAAACAGAGGGGATCAGGTGATACAAAAAGAACTCTGTTCGATTTTCTTAGTCCTATCTACAAGAGGAGATCATATGAAAAATGTAACCGATTCTTTCGTTTACTTGGGTCATTGGCCATCCGCCGGGAGTTTAGGGTTTAATACCAATATTTTAGCAACAAATCCAATAAATCTAAGTGTAGTGCTTGGTGTATTGATCTTTTTTGGAAAGGGAGTGTGTGCGAGTTGTTTATTTCAAGAATAGGCTGGATCCAACCAGCTGCATTTTTTTTTTTTTTTTTTATTTTAAATTTAATAAGAAAGAAAGGTGCACGATCTCGACGAATTACTTCTGAATAAATTAAGAAATCATATGTAAGAACCATAGCATTTCGTGATTCATTGGTAAACCTTTGATTCTCTATTAGCCAATAATGCGGGCCCATTAACATGGTTAAAGGTAAACCCTTTGAAGTCGAGGCACAAGAAGGTACTCTTTCTACCACTATGCTAGTAGGAGATAAGGAGATAGTTTCAAAATTAATATTAATATAATAGTTGGCAATTTATCTGATATAGAACACTCATATCGATAAAGAAATTTGAACCGTTTACTGGAAAACGGGGTTCTCGCACTTTTTATCCAATACCGAATTGACGACCTATGTATAAAATATAAAAGAAGATCAATTTTTTGGATTTGAAGAAAAAAAAAAAAAAGAAAAAATTAATAAAAAATTTAAAATA